TGCCATAAATTGACAAAGTAATATGTCCATTTTTTCATCAAAAGGGGCTTCCCGTTTGAAGCAAGAATTGATTTTCCTTTATACCTAACATAATGCATGAAAGGATCCTTCGGCAGCCATAGATTGTCCTGAAAAGCCTTAGCAAAGACTTGTACAAGATGTTCTATTTTTCCATAGAAATATATTCGTTCAAGAAGGGTTCCAGAAGATGTTGAGCGTAAATGAGAAGATTGGTTACGGAGAAAGACGAAGATGGATTCGTATTCACATATATGAGAATTATATAGGAAGAAGAATAATCTTTTATTTCTTTTTGAAAAAGAAAAACTGGCTTTATTTGGAGTATTCAAATTACGACACTCGTGAAGAAAGAATCGTAATAAATGCAAAGAAGAAGCATCTTCTACCCAGTAGCGAAGAGTTTGAACCAAGATTTCCAGATGGACTGGGTAGGGTATTAGTATCTCTAACACATAAATTAAATGTGAAAATTTGTCCTCTAAAAAAGGAAATATTGAATGAATTGATCGTAAATTATGAGATTTTACTATCCCTTTCCTTTCTAGGGAAGATATTAATCGTAAGAAAAACGGAATTTCCACAATGACTGCAAAGCCCTCGGATATTATTTGAGAATACAAATTCTTGTTGCGCCCCAAAAATAGATTTTGGTTAGAATCATTAGCAGAAAGAATCAAAGGATTCTGTTGATACTGATACATTTGAGAAATTAAACGTTTCACAATTCGTAAGCTGGATTTATTGTCATACCCCACATTTTCTAACAAAATCGATCTATTTAAACCATGATCATGAGCAAGTGCATAAATATACTCCTGAAAGATAAGTGGATATAAGAAGTAGTGTTGTTGAGATCTATTTAGCTCTAAATATTTTTGGAATTCCTCCATTTGAAATTCTAGTTGAACTAAGGATAGAAGATTTGGGGGGTTATCAAATGATACATAGTGCGATACAGCCAAAACAAGGCATTTTATAGTAAAAAGTAAAAAACGAATAGATACCTCGGGTATAGGTAAACTTATCAACAGATTCTCTATCCTCTCTTTTCCATTTAAATTAATTGGTTTATGTTCGTTATAGAATAACAAGACGGTTAAAAATCCTTTCTTTTTTCAACCCAATCGCTCTTTTGATTTTGGAATTTTTTTATCAATATACTGTTTCTTCTACACACCCGTTTCCATTCCATAATGGAAAATGTCAATAGTTAGGATTCATTAAAAAAATAAAGAATCCACTCATGGGAGAAGCCCATCCCGTATCAGGCACTAATATATTTTTAACGTCTAATTAGATCGGGTAATCATTCAAATAAAGAACAGAAGCTCGTTGCTTTTTCCCTCTAATCAATTAATTGAAGCCATAGAACTCTATCTCTATCCATTTATTCATTCGACCCAACTTGAAATTGAATTCATTTTGCTCCGTTTCAAAAAAAAAAGGGGGTTTGTACCGATTCGGAAAGAATAACATATTATCAGAACTCCTCGTTGATACGACATGCTATTTTTTCCATTCATTCCCTTTCAGGATCAGTCGTGGTCTTCCAAACTTTACCAATGGTATGGACGAATCCTTCGCTTCATCCAAATGTGTAAAAGATCCTAGCCGCACTTAAAAGCCGAGTACTCTACCGTTGAGTTAGCAACCCGAATCGAATAAAAAGAGTATGTAGATACAATCAGAATCAAAAAAAAAGATTAGACAAGGCAATCAAACCGTTGAACTAAGAAAGAAAAAATCTAAAAAAAAAATCTTTTTGAAATTGATTCGGAACATCAAAATGAATGGATGAGACGAAAATACAAGAAATTCTCTGATAAAAAAAAAGAAAAAGATAGAGAAATATCAAAATTTATAGACCACCTCTTATGTTATCGACCTTTCAATCAAAAAATCCTTTTTGTATCAAAGCGAATCCAACGAACCTCTCATTTGAATGATATAAGGTAAAAAAAACCTGCGCTATCGGACAGAAAGAAATCGATCCGCTTATGACGACGAATTATATTTGTTCGATACACTGTTGTCAATATAAATGTTGAGAAAAGAATACAGCGGAAAAATTTCAATTTCAAGAAAAACTTGTGTTGGATTGGCACTACATAGATGCAAAAAAGTTTAGATGGGGGAATAAATAAGGAAGAAGTAGAAAAAATATCGTATTCAATCAATAAAATAATAATAAGTAGAATAAACAAAATGGATTCCTTGTTTATTACTTGTTAGTAGAGTTCCGAGGAAAACCGCCCGATTGAAGAAAATGTCGGAATTTTCTATTTATAGGATCAACCCCCTAAGGTTTTGTCACATGTAATTCTATGGAAGCAGTGATAATGATAAATAGAATAGAGTCCCAAAACCCAAAAAGGGGGAAATAAAAAAACATAGTATAGAAAAGTTATACAAAATTATATACGAATCACAACCCCCTTTTATTTCCTTAATTTTATTTCGTTTATTTAATTGGAGCAAAATTACTTAAAAACCTCCGCCTTCTTTAAAATATCCCGAACAGTTCCTGTAGGCTGAGCCCCTTTTTCAAGGAAATATAGAATAGCAGGAACGTTTAAATAACTTTGATTCTTTATCGGATCATAAAAACCCACTTTCCGAAGATCTCTTCCTTCTCTTCGGGATCGAACATCAATTGCAACAATTCGATAGACGGCTCATTGGGATAGATGTAAGTAAATAAACAAGACCCCCCCTAGAAACGTATAGGAAGTTTTCTCCTCGTACGGCTCGAGAAAAAATGATTCGAGGTTTTGTCTATGTATAGAATTCTATAGAATTCTAATGAATGGCAAAAGAGTTGATAAAATAAAGTAGACTAGAATTTACCTCCTTTTTCTTTTCGTCCTTCCTGAAAAAAAGAAAAAATCATTTGTACTCATAACTCAAGTTGGATAATAGCTGAAAAGAAAATAAAATCTTTAGGCAATTTTTTCATTTATTGAATGGTCTTTAACCCCCCCTGTTTGTCTCGTTTAAAATAAAATAAAATCTATTTGGATTCTTTATTCTGATCTAGTTATTGAGACAATTGAAATGGCGTTTCCTTGTTCTGGGATCCTTTTTCTTTGTTTTAAATCATTGGGTTTAGACATTACTTCGGTGCCTTCTTAATCCTTCCAAAATGGCAGCAACATACCCCTTTTGTGATTTCTTTGTATCAAAGATACATACGAGCGGTTGATTCCCGCGTGATACACTTTGAATCGAAAAAGTTTTTTCAATTCCAACAAATTTTCCTTTTGAATTGAAAACTTGCCCGAATCGGACCCTTTCAATTTCTATATTGATGATATACTTACGAAGTTGTTCCGCTTTATTGGCATTAACCCTAGATCCTTGCTCCTATGAATCAATAGTTTCTACTCGAGCTCCATCATGTACTATTTCCTTTACAACCCCAAAAAAGAGGGGTTCTAGCGGAACAGAACAAACGATGTCGAGCCAAGAGCACCTTTATTCCTATATAAAATAGAAAATGGCGGATGTAAGAATAAGAATCCACATCGGATCGTGTCCTTCAAGTCGCACGTTGCTTTCTACCACATCGTTTCAAACGAAGTTTTACCATAACACTCCTCTAATTTGGAACCAGTATGGAATTGATTCAATTATGGAATCATGAATAGTCATTGGTTCAGTCGGTACATAGACATATTAATCTATACTTTTTTCTTCTCTACGTAGAACGTAGATGGGAAATCTTTTTTTTTGAAGAAATCTTAGCAAGACCCCACCTTTTATTATTTTATTATATGAATGTAACATTTTTTTATAAAAAAAGGCAAACTAACAGAAATATAAAAATAACATAAATAACACAAATAAATGAATTTTTTTTACTCTGCATCTTCAAATGACTCAATAGGAGAGACTGACCCATCTCCCACTTCTTTGAATACCAAAGATTCAACTCATAAGGAATCATTAAAACCCTTTTCTAATCGATTTCCTATTTCAACATCATAATTTGAATAAAGTTTTACAGTAAAGACTTCATCGTTAAATATTTCAATATTTAACATTTTAATTCTTTTTCACAAAAACGAAAGACTGCTGTCACTGAAATAGAACGAAATCGAATTATAACACTACATACATATTAAGTTATTCCTCATTTTATATGTATTTTTTTACCTGAAATTGAGTAATCTTTCTGCAATCTGGGCATAAAGTGAATAAAATAGATGAATTACCCCCATCTCAATCGTTCCATAGATTTACAATTATTCATTAGAGCCAAACACAAAATACCTAAAAAGTTCAAAGAAAATACGTATGTAAGTTGATTCATTGTTAATGAGATTCGGACAGACACATATATTTAAATGAATACCTACGGTTGCGGATTAAGACCTATCTACCCCCCCCCGAATTCTCTGGGAATGTTGAATCAGAAATAAAAAGTCTACTTTTTACGGAAGGGGGCGGGCTGTCTAGAGACAAAGACAAACAAGTCCAGATTAAGCCCGCCCCCCTAATTTTTTATTTTACCTATCTTAAGAGACTTAATTCCTGAATGTAATAACCCCCTCTTGTTTAGAATTCAGAGATCCAAAAAATTGGGCTACCTCTTTTAAGTTTAATGGATAGGGAATAATAAATCGGGAAGATAGGTTTTTTCTTATTGCGATTCGGATCATTGAAAATTCAAATAGATAGAAGACGGAAGGTTTTTCTAAGTAACTAACTTCCTTTAAACAGAACGTTATTTACAAAAGCAACCTTTACTCCGATAGAAGGGATATGCCCTGGGACGGAAGGATTCGAACCTCCGAATAGCGGGACCAAAACCCGTTGCCTTACCACTTGGCCACGCCCCATTTAGATTTCTATTCGACACTAATATAGAAAATCTTTTTAAAATAGATTAGATTCTTGCTAGGATTTTAACACGTGTAGATAAATAATTCAACAGAATTCATTGATCATCACATATAATCCAATTAAGATATTCTATG